AACTTATAATATTATAATAATTAGTACTGGTTAACCTTTTTATAAATTTTGGCAAGGTTATTTAGGTTAGTATCGCATTATGTAATAAATTGACATATATATATATATATATATATATATATATATATATAATGTGAAATATTTATATGATATTAAAAATAGCTTTTATGTTCTTAGATTCTTCTTGGTTTACGAAGCACGATACTAATTTATAAGTTTTAGGTGTCTGTTTAGTTTAGAGTGGGTGAGCGGTAATAATGCACTACTATAATGTTGTGGAGGGGGTCATGGATGATAATTTCAGAAAATAGTTTTAATGAGAATGCCGGTTTTGGGTATCGGTGGTGAGAGTTCAAGTCTCTTTTTTCTGGGTGTGGGGTTAGTTGATCATATATTTAGTTTGTTTAGGAAATTTCGTAGTATGGGTTTTAGTATAATATGGCTGGCTTTATGTAAAATTTGTTGGCTTGCACACTTTTAGGTCCTCCTTGGTTTCGGGGTTTGACAAGGATAATAGGATCTGCAGAGCATAGGGGGGTAGGGGGGTTTGTCGCGCGAAAACCGGGGGGCATAATAGCAGGTATAGTTGAATAAGGCAATGAATATGTATGCACTTGATTTAGTTTAATGTGGTTCTTGAGTTATGTCTTTAGATAATTAACTTATATTACTCATGCAAGGAATATGTTCCACCTTGATTCACATTTGTATTTGCACTCTGAGATGCCAGATGAAAAGAAACCAGAAAGAGATACGTTATGCATATAAAAGAATGCCCGGCTTGGTGGGTAACGAGACATATGTACTACACCATTAATCAGATGCCAGTATAATTATCCGATAAGGGAGTTTCCAGTTATGTTCCTGAAATAGGAACCAGATGCCAGAAATAGTTCATATTGTGCTACCCCCACTATTATTGCCCTTGATTCTATCATGCATGATATACCTTTATATATACTGGTTGGTGGTCTCTTACTGCATTAAATATGTTTAATGAAATCCTAGTTAATAATATCAAGGAAAAATTTGAGGTCAATATTTTGGGGAGTAATCTATTTCCCGGGTTCAAATAATTTACTCTTGAGTCTTAATATTATGCTTTTAGTATACCTTGATATTTAGTACCTGCTTTATGGTTTAAAGAATATAATGGTGATAATACATATATGTACTAATACATTAATGTAATATTATGCATAATATGTACTAAACCATATAGGGATGTTCATATAGGCGCTAGGGAGGAGTTTAACCTCCGCTCTTCGGATTACAAGACCGATGCTTTTAGACTAAGCTACTAGGGCAAGCTCATTCCAGTGCTTTATTTTCTAATCATCCTGCTAGAGGAATGAAAATGAGGAATAGTGCAAAGTATAGTACTGATGCAATTTGTCCAATAATGATGAATGGGTGTTCTACTGGTATGCCTCCAATCCATGTTAAAATTGCTATATCTGCTACTAGGGTTCAGAAGAGGAATTGGGTAATTGGGCGGAATGTTAATCCTCGTTGTTTCGAGGTATGTAGGAGCGGGACTACTATTAGTACTAGAATTGAGAATAGTAAGGCGAGGACTCCTCCTAGTTTATTTGGAATCGATCGTAGAATTGCGTAGGCAAATAAGAAATATCACTCTGGTTTAATATGTGGCGGGGTGACTAAGGGGTTTGCGGGGGTGAAGTTTTCTGGGTCTCCTAGAAGGTTAGGTGAAAATAATGCCAGGAGTGTTAGGGCTATAAGTAGGATTACGAACCCAAGAAGGTCTTTATATGTAAAGTATGGGTGGAAGGAGATTTTGTCTGCGTCCGAGTTTAGGCCGATTGGATTGTTTGATCCGGTTTCGTGGAGAAAGAGTAGATGGAGAATGGTTGCGGCGGCGATGATGAATGGTAGAAGGAAGTGAAATGCGAAGAATCGTGTTAGTGTTGCATTGTCTACTGAGAAGCCTCCTCAAATTCATTGTACTAGTGCATCTCCTATGTAGGGGACTGCGGATAGTAGGTTTGTAATTACTGTAGCGCCTCAGAAGGACATTTGTCCTCATGGTAATACATAGCCAACGAAGGCTGTCATTATGACCAATAGAAGGAGAATTACACCAATATTTCAGGTTTCTTTGTATAGGTAGGATCCATAGTATAGGCCTCGGGCGATATGTATATAAATACAGATGAAGAAGAATGATGCTCCGTTCGCGTGTATATTGCGAATTAGCCAGCCGTAATTAACGTCTCGGCAGATGTGGGTCACTGATGAAAATGCGGTTGAGATGTCAGAGGTATAGTGTATGGCTAGAAATAGTCCAGTTAAGATTTGTGTAATTAGACATAATCCTAGAAGGGATCCAAAGTTTCATCATGCTGAAATGTTGGATGGTGCTGGAAGGTCAACTAGTGCGTCGTTAGCAATTTTGATTAGGGGGTGTGTTTTTCGTAGGCTTGCCATTAATAGTTCTTGTAGTTGAATTACAACGATGGTTCTTCAAGTCATTGGTCTCAGTTAAAATCTGAGTAAGAATTATGACCTATTTTATGTTTTTGTTATTGATGGCTTTGGTTGTAGGTTTAGTTGCTGTTGCTTCTAATCCTACACCTTATTTTGCTGCGCTTGGGTTGGTAGTTGCGGCTGGGGTTGGGTGTGGGGTTTTGGTTGGTCATGGAGGTTCTTTTTTATCATTGGTTCTTTTTTTAATTTACCTAGGTGGTATGCTTGTGGTTTTTGCTTATTCAGCAGCTTTGGCTGCCGAGCCTTTTCCTGAAGCTTGAGGGAGTCGTTCTGTCTTGGGTTATGTTTTAATTTATTTGCTTGGAGTGGGATTAGTGGCAGGGGTTTTTTGAGGGGGTTGATACGAGGGTTCTTGGGTAGTCGTGGATGGGTTGAAAGAGTTTTCTATTTTGCGGGGAGATATTAGTGGTGTGGCTGTTATATATTCGTCTGGTGGGGGGATGTTAGTTATTTGTGCCTGAGTATTGCTTTTAACTTTATTGGTCGTGTTAGAGCTTACTCGGGGTCTGAGTCGCGGGGCCCTTCGGGCGGTTTAAAGGAGTGTTGGAATGGTGGCTAAGATTAGGGTTAGGAGGAAGATGGTTAGGTAGGTTTTAATTATTCCTCGTGCGATGTCGTTTGTAATTTTTGCTATGATTGTTTGAGTTAGTGCTAGGCCTTTTGGTCCGACAGTCTCTAACCATGTTTTATCAAGCTGTGTGGCGGCTGATTGTCCTAGTGTGAGTTTGAGTTTTGGGAGGAGTCGGTGGGTAATTGCAGGGAAGAATCCTAGTATATTGGAGAAGTGGTGAGTTGAAGTTATAGGGGTAATTTTTATTTGCTTGCTGGTTAGATTAGCTAGGTCTATGGCTACTAGTAGGCCAGTAATTGTGACTAGTAGGGCTGCTATTTTTAGGGTGGTTGGTATTGTTATGATTGGTGTTTTTATTGGTAAGAAGTTGTAGGTAATAATAAATCCCGCAATGATGCTTCCTCAGGCAAGTCGTTTAATAGGGTTAATAACTAGTGGATTATTTTCATTGATGGGTGATAGAGGTAAAAATCGAGGGGTTCCTATAATTACGAAGTATATTAATCGGAAGCTGTAGACTGCAGTAAATGATGTGGCTAGTAGTGTTAGAATCAGGGCTCAGGCGTTTAGGTAGGAGGTGTTTAGGGCTTCAATAATTGCGTCTTTTGAGAAGAATCCTGCTAGGAATGGGGTTCCTGTCAGGGCTAGGCTACCAATTGTGAAGTAGGTTGAGGTGGCGGGTATAATGTTAAATAGTCCTCCTATTTTTCGAATATCTTGTTCATCGTTTAGGCTGTGGATAATTGACCCTGAGCATAAGAATAGTATGGCTTTGAAGAATGCGTGTGTGCAGATGTGTAGGAATGCTAGTTGTGGTTGATTAAGTCCAATTGTTACTATTATTAGTCCTAGTTGACTTGATGTTGAGAAAGCTACGACTTTTTTGATGTCATTTTGAGTTAAAGCACAGGTGGCTGTAAATAATGAGGTTAGTGCCCCTAAGCAGAGGCAGATTGTCAGTGCTAATTCATTGTTTTCTATTAGGGGATGAAGACGAATTAGTAGGAAGATTCCTGCAACCACTATAGTGCTTGAGTGAAGTAGGGCAGATACTGGCGTAGGGCCCTCTATGGCGGATGGAAGTCATGGGTGAAGGCCAAATTGGGCTGATTTTCCCGTGGCTGCTAAGGCAAGTCCTATTAGGGGAATTGTTATGTTAAAGTCTTTTGATAGTGCAAAGATTTGTTGGATCTCTCATGAGTTAAGATTTATTGCAAATCAGGCTATGGTTATAATTAGTCCAATGTCTCCTACTCGGTTATAAATAACGGCTTGTAGGGCTGCTGTGTTGGCGTCTGCCCGTCCGAATCACCATCCAATTAGTAAAAATGATATGATTCCTACTCCCTCCCAGCCGATGAATAGTTGAAATATGTTGTTGGCTGTGACTAGGATAATCATGGCTATTAAGAATATAAGTAGATATTTGAAGAAGCGATTGATGTTTGGGTCGGAGTGCATATATCATAGTGCGAACTCTAAGATAGATCAGGTGACGTATAGGGCAATAGGGACGAAAATTAGGGAGTAGTGGTCGAATTTGAAACTGATGTTGATGTCAAATGTTTGAATATTTATTCAGTGTCAGTTTGTAATGATGCCCTCTGTTTTTAGGTTTAAAAAAATTATTAGTGGCAGGAGGCTAATAAAGAATGTGGAGCTAACGGCGGTTTTTGTTATTTTTGCTAGTTCGGAGTTTTGTTGATGTGGGTTTAGTGTGGTAAGTAGTGGATATGCTAGGATTAGGAAAATTAAGAGTAATGATGAGTGTATGGTTAGTGATATTTTAAGCTTTTACTTGGATTTGCACCAAGAGTTTTTGGTTCCTAAGACCAACGGATGAGCTGTTATCCTTTAAAAGCGCAAGGGAGCCAGGGATTTTAACCCTGGTAGATAAGAATTAGCAGTGCTTACTATTTTCTGTACTTCCTTGGTGAGTAAGGGGATTTTAACCCCTGTCTTTAGAATCACAATCTAATATTTTAGTTAAACTATACTTACAGTAGCATCATCCTCATATGAGTTCTGGTTTTGTTACTAGAAGAATAATTGGGAGTAGGTGTAGGGTTATTAATAGGTGTTCTCGGGTATGGAATGGTTGGAGTCCTAGGATATGGCTTGGTGTTGGGCCTCGTTGTGACATTAGGAATATGTATAGGGAGTAACCAGCTGTAATTAATGTCCCTAATCCTGTCAGTAGAATGGTTCATGGGGATCAATTAAATAGAGTTGTGATGATTATGAGTTCTCCTATTAGGTTGGGTAGCGGTGGGAGTGCTATGTTGGCAAGATTGGCAATAAATCATCATACTGCGGTTAGTGGAAAAATTACCTGAAGTCCTCGGGCGAGAATTATAGTTCGGCTATGGGTTCGTTCATATGCGGTATTGGCTAGACAGAATAGTGCTGATGATACTAGTCCGTGGGCAATTATTAGAATGATTGCTCCTGAAAATCCTCACGGGGTTTGGATTAGAATTCCTCCGGCTACTAACCCTATATGGCTTACAGATGAATAGGCAATTAGTGATTTTAGGTCTGTTTGTCGTAAGCAGATTGAGCCGGTTATGATGATTCCCCACAGGGCTAAAATAATGAATGGGTAGGCTAATTCTTTTGACAGTGGGTCTAGTATAATTATTATGCGCATTATACCATATCCTCCTAGTTTTAGGAGGACTGCTGCAAGTACTATGGACCCTGCTACGGGGGCCTCTACATGTGCTTTTGGTAATCATAGGTGGACCCCATATAAGGGTATTTTAACTAGGAATGCGATTAAGCATCCTGCTCATCAGGCTATGTGGCCTCATGAGTTAAGTTGTAGTGGTTGTGAATATTGGAGTACTAGTATTGATAATGTTCCTGTGGATTGTTGAAGAAGGAGAAGGGCGACTAGGAGCGGAAGGGATCCGGCTAAGGTATAAAATAGGAAGTAAGTTCCTGCGTTCAAGCGTTCGGTTTGATTTCCTCATCGGGTAATAATAATTAGGGTTGGGATGAGTGTGGCCTCAAATATAATATAAAATATAATAATTTCTGTGGCGCCGAATGCTATAATTAGGAAGGTTTGTAGGGAGGCAAGGAGTGTGATGTATGAGCGTTGTCGATTAATTGGTTCGGGGTTAATATGGTTTTGGCTGGCTAAAATTATTAGTGGTAGTAGTCAGCATGTTAATACTAGTAGGGGGGTGGATAGTGGGTCTGTAGCTATATACGTGTTGGAGTAGTTTCATCCAGTTTCGGATGTTCATATTAATCATGTTAGGCTGATGAAGGCAATTAGGAGGCTATGGGCTGTGGTGGTAGTTCATAGTCATTTTGGGTGGGTCAATCAGATTGTCGGGAATAATATAATTGTGGGGATTAATACTTTTAGCATTGTAGGAGGTTGAGGCTTTGTAATCGGTCAGTTCCGTGGGTGCGAGCTGTGGCTACTAGTAAGGCTAGGCCTGTGCTTGCTTCACAAGCAGAGAAAGCTAGAAGTAACATAGGGGCTGTGGAGAACCCTGTAGATTCGAATTGTAGGGCTCATAGAGCTAGTGCAATAAATAAGGATAATATTATTCCTTCTAGGCACAGGAGTGCGGAGAGCAGGTGTGTGCGGTGGAATGCTAGTCCTATTAGTCCTAGAATAAATGCTGAGCTAAAGCTAAAATGTACGGGTGTCATAAGGGGGTCGTGGAATTAAACCACGATTTTCTGAGCCGAAATCAGAGGTCTTGTTTTGGACTAACTCCCTATTCTGCTCATTCTAGGCCACCTTGAGTTCATTCATAAATTAGTCCTAGGGTTAGCAAGATTAGGACTGTTGTGGCTCAAAAGAATGTTTCGGTAGGGTTATGTAATTGGTCTCCCCAGGGTAGAGGGAGGAGGAGAGCAATTTCTAGGTCAAATAGTAGAAACAGAATTGCTACTAGAAAGAAGCGTAGGGAAAATGGTAATCGAGCAGATCCTAGTGGGTCAAATCCGCATTCATAGGGGGATAGTTTTTCTGCATCTGGATTTATTTGTGGTAATCAGAAAGATACGATTGCTAGAACTGAGGATAGGGCTACCGTGATAATTAAAATAGTTATAATTAAGTTCATTATCTTTCCTTGGGGTTTAACCAAGACTGTGTGATTGGAAGTCACTTGTACTAACTTTAATACTAGAAAGATTATGAGCCTCATCAGTAGATAGATACGTAAAGGAATAGTCATACTACGTCGACAAAATGTCAATATCAGGCGGCGGCTTCAAAGCCAAAGTGATGTTCGGATGTAAAGTGGTATTGGATTTGTCGTAGGAGGCATACTGCTAGGAATGATGATCCAATAATAACGTGTAGTCCGTGGAATCCTGTGGCCACAAAGAATGTTGAGCCATAAACTCCGTCTGCAATTGTGAATGGTGCTTCATAATATTCTATGGCTTGGAGTGCAGTGAAGTATAGTCCTAGAATAATGGTTAATGTTAAGGATTGAATGGCTTGTTTTCGTTCTCCTTCTATGATGCTGTGATGGGCTCATGTTACTGTAACCCCAGATGCTAATAATACGGCCGTGTTAAGGAGTGGAACTTCGAAAGGGTCTAGTGGGGTGATTCCTGTTGGGGGTCAGCATCCTCCAAGTTCTGGAGTTGGGGCCAGGCTTGAGTGATAGAAAGCTCAGAAGAATCCGAGGAAAAAGAATACTTCGGAGGTAATAAATAGGATTATTCCGTATCGCAGCCCTTTTTGGACTGGAGGTGTGTGGTGACCTTGGAAGGTTCCTTCTCGGATAATATCACGTCATCATTGATATATTGTAAGGAGGAGAAGAATTATTCCTAGGGTTATTAGTGTTGTTGAGTGGAAGTGGAATCAAATTGCTAAGCCGGATGTTATTAGCAGAGCAGCGATGGCTCCGGTTAGAGGTCATGGGCTTGGGTCGACTATGTGGAAGGCATGTGCTTGGTGGGCCATTAGACGTTTTCTTGTAGGTACAGGCTTAGAAGAAGTACAAATACATAGGCTTGAATTATTGCAACTGCAACTTCTAGTAGCGTAAGCAGGAAGAGTACGGTAGCGGTTAAGATTGCTACTACAGGTATTATGGGTAGGAGGACAAATACGGCTGTAGCGATGAGTTGAATTAATAGATGGCCGGCGGTCAGGTTGGCTGTGAGTCGGACTCCTAGGGCTAGCGGTCGAATAAATAGACTAATTGTTTCGATAATAATAAGTACTGGAATTAGAGGAATAGGTGTTCCTTCTGGCAGTAGATGTCCTAGGGCAACTGTTGGTTGGTTTCGTATACCAATAATTACTGTAGCAAGTCAGAGTGGTACAGCAAATCCCATATTGAGTGATAGTTGTGTTGTAGGAGTAAAGGTATATGGGAGTAAGCCTAATATGTTAATAGTAATTAAGAAAATTATTAAGGATGCTAATAGGAGTGCTCATTTATGTCCTCCCACATTTAGAGGTAGCATTAGTTGATTAGTAAATCGGTTGATAAATCATCCTTGGAGTGTAATAAGTCGGTTATTAATTCATCGGGATGACGGGGTTGGGTAAAGAACTCATGGTAGTGCAATTGCAACGGCAATTAGTGGAATACCTAGGTACGATGGGCTTGCAAATTGGTCGAAGAAGCTTGTTATCATGGTCAGTCTCAGGATTCAGTTTTGTGCTTTTCAGCGCTCACTGGGGTTGGTTCATTTGGTGAGATGTGATTTAAAATTTTAGTTGGGATAATGGTTAAGAAGATTAATCAAGAGAATATCAAAATTGCGAATCAAGGGCCGGGGTTTAATTGTGGCATTTCACTAGGGGTGGTCGGGAATCACCAGTCTTTGGCTTAAAAGGCCAATGCTTTGTCCAATATTTAGCTTCCTAGCGAGGCGTCTTCTAGTATTAGTGAGGATCAGTTTTCAAAGTGTTCTAGTGGGACTGCTTCTACTACAATTGGTATAAAGCTGTGATTAGCACCGCAGATTTCAGAGCATTGTCCATAGAATACGCCGGGGCGTGAGGCGATGAAGGCAGTTTGGTTTAGTCGTCCTGGGACTGCGTCTATTTTTACACCTAAGGATGGGACAGCTCAAGAGTGCAGTACGTCTTCAGCGGATACCAGAACTCGAATTGGGGATTCCATTGGGACAACTATTCGGTGGTCAGTTTCTAGTAGTCGGAATTGTCCTGGGGTGAGATCTTGTGTTGGGACTATGTAAGAGTCAAAGCCTAGATTTTCATAATCTGTATATTCGTAGCTTCAGTATCATTGGTGTCCTATTGCTTTAATTGTTAGGTGTGGATCGTTGATTTCGTCTATAAGATATAAAATGCGTAGGGATGGTAGGGCAATTAATACTAAAATAACAGCTGGTAGGATAGTTCATACGATTTCGATTTCTTGAGAATCTAAGATATATTTATTGGTAAGTTTAGTTGAAACCATTGCAATAATAATATATAATACTAAAGTGCTAATTAGGAATACAATTATTAGTGCGTGGTCGTGAAAATGTAGAAGTTCTTCTATAACGGGTGATGCCGCGTCTTGGAATCCTAGTTGTGTTGGATGTGCCATTAAATTATGAACTTAAGACATGCGGGGTATTAGCCCACGATTTCACCTTGACAAGGTGATGTAATTTACTTTACTAATGTCTTTAGAAGGAAGTGACAGAGTGGTTATGTGGCTGGCTTGAAACCAGCATATGGGGGTTCAATTCCTCCCTTTCTCGTTAGTTTGATTGAATTTGGACAAATGCAGGTTCCTCGTATGTGTGGTAAGGAGGAGGGCAGCCGTGAAGTCATTCTACGTTTGTTATGGTTAGTTCTACAGATAGTACTTCCCGTTTAGCGGTAAAGGCTTCTCATAAAATAAATAGGAACATAATTACTGCTACTAGAGAAATTAGTGATCCGATAGAAGATACTGTGTTTCATAATGCATAAGCATCTGGGTAGTCGGAGTATCGTCGCGGTATTCCTGCTAGTCCTAGGAAATGTTGTGGGAAGAATGTAAGGTTTACTCCAATAAATATTACTCCGAAGTGGATTTTTGTTCAGGCACTGTGTAGTGTATATCCGGTTAATAGTGGGAATCAGTGTACGAAGGCTGCTATAATAGCAAATACGGCACCTATTGATAATACGTAGTGGAAATGTGCTACTACGTAGTATGTGTCATGTAGTACGATATCAAGTGATGAATTAGATAGAACAATTCCTGTGAGTCCCCCTACTGTAAATAGGAAAATAAATCCAAGGGCTCATAGCATTGGAGTTTCTCATTTAATTGATCCTCCGTGGAGCGTGGCTAGTCAGCTAAATACTTTTACACCGGTTGGAATGGCAATAATTATTGTTGCGGATGTAAAATATGCACGAGTGTCTACGTCTATTCCAACGGTGAATATGTGGTGGGCTCAAACAATGAAGCCTAGAAGGCCAATAGCCATCATGGCTCAAACCATTCCTATATAGCCGAATGGTTCTTTTTTGCCTGAATAATAGGCTACGACGTGTGAGATAATACCAAACCCTGGGAGGATTAAAATATAAACTTCTGGGTGACCAAAGAATCAGAATAAGTGTTGATAAAGGATTGGGTCCCCTCCTCCTGCGGGGTCAAAGAATGTAGTATTAAGATTTCGATCTGTTAAAAGTATTGTAATTCCGGCAGCTAGAACCGGCAGCGATAGAAGAAGAAGTACGGCAGTTACAAGTACGGATCATACGAATAGAGGTGTTTGGTATTGAGAGATGGCGGGGGGTTTTATATTAATGGTTGTTGTAATAAAATTGATCGCCCCTAGAATTGATGATACACCTGCTAAATGTAGTGAAAAAATTGTTAAGTCTACTGATGCACCTGCATGAGCTAGATTGCCTGCAAGGGGCGGGTAGACTGTTCATCCTGTTCCAGCCCCGGCTTCGACCCCAGAGGAGGCCAGCAGTAGTAGAAATGATGGGGGCAGTAGTCAGAAGCTTATGTTATTTATTCGTGGGAATGCCATGTCGGGGGCGCCAATTATTAAGGGTACAAGTCAGTTTCCGAACCCTCCAATTAAGATAGGCATAACTATGAAGAAAATTATTACGAAAGCGTGGGCAGTAACGATAACATTATAGATTTGGTCGTCACCTAAGAGCGATCCTGGTTGGCTTAGTTCAGCCCGGATAAGGAGGCTTAGGGCGGTTCCTACTATTCCAGCTCAAGCACCAAATACAAGATAAAGGGTGCCAATGTCTTTATGGTTGGTAGAGAAAAATCAGCGTGTGATTGCCACAGGTAGGGTGGCCGAGTGCTTAGGCGGTGGGTTGTAGCCCCGAAGACAGAGGTTCCAGTCCTCTCCCTATCATAGCTCTGTGGTGAAGAAACACATTGGATTGCAAATCCAAAGACGCAGATTAATATTCTGCCGGGGCTTTTCCCGCCGTTTTTGCTAGGCAGGGCGGGAAAAGTAGATGAATGCTCGCTGGTTTGAGCGCTTAGCTGTTAACTAAGAGTTTGTAGGATCGAGGCCTTCTCATCTAGTAAGGTCTTAATTTAATAAAAATGCCTGATTTGCATTCAGGAAATGTGAGTTAGTGTCTTGCAGATCTTAATCAGGGACTAGAAGATTTTCACTTCTACTTAGAGCTTTGAAGGCTTTTGGTCTAATATTATCCTAAGTCCCTAGGTGGTTAGTATTATGATGGCTGGGGTCATTGGTAGTAGTCCTAGAGAGGTTACAGTAAATAGGGCTAATGGTAGGGAGATTTGGGTTGTTTTGGTTCGTCATGGGGTTGTTGAATTTACTATATTAGGGGAGATGGTTAGTGTTATTGCGTAACATAGTCGTAAGTAAAAGTATAGACTAATTAGGGCTGTTAGGGCTATGGTCGTGGCAACAATGGGAAGGTCTTGTTTTGTTAGTTCTTGCAGAATTAGTCATTTTGGTAGGAAGCCCGTTAGTGGTGGGAGGCCTCCAAGTGATAATAATACTAAGGCAGTGGTCGATGCTAGGATTGGGTTTTTTGATCAGGTTGTTGTAAGTGTATTGATTTTAGTGGTGAGTGATATTTTAAGGGTGAGGAATGCTGCTGATGTTATGATGATATATGTTCCCAGTGCAATTAAGGTTAGTTGGGGGGCGTATTGGACAATAATGATTATTCATCCTATATGTGCAATTGAAGAATATGCTAGGATTTTTCGTAGTTGGGTTTGGTTTAGCCCTCCTCATCCGCCTACTAGTGTGGATGTAATTCCAAACAAAGTTAATAGTAAGGGGTCAATAGTGTGGGCTGTTTGGATAATAAGTGCGAATGGGGCGAGTTTTTGCCAGGTAGACAGAATTAGCCCCGTTGTTAAGTCTAATCCTTGTAGAACTTCTGGTATTCAGAAGTGTATTGGAGCTAGTCCAATTTTTAGTGCTAAGGCAGTAATGAACAAGGTGCTAGCAATGGGGTTTGATAGGTCATTGATGTTTCATTCCCCTGTTATTCAAGCGTTTGTTGTGCTTGCAAATAGGATTATTGCTGCTGCAGTGGCTTGGGTTAAGAAATATTTTGTAGTTGCTTCTACTGCACGGGGGTGGTGATGTTGTGCTATTAGTGGGGTGATTGCTAGTGTATTAATTTCTAGTCCTATTCAAGCCAGTAATCAGTGTGAGCTGGCAAAGGTTAGGGTGGTTCCTAGTCCTAGACTAGATAGTAGGATTGTGAGTACATATGGGTTCATTGGCGGAGGAGGGACTTTAACCATCATCTTCGGGGTATGGGCCCGAAAGCTTTATTAGCTGACCCCACCTTAGGAAGTGGTGTAAAGGAAGCACCGAGAGTTTTGATCTCTTAAGTATGGGTTCGAATCCCTTCTTTCTAGGAACTGAGGGGATTTTAACCCCTGTAAATCACTCTATCAAAGTGGTCCTTAAGTGCTCAGGCACAGTTCCTTAATTATAGTTGTGGAGGGAGTCCTGCTAGTGCAATAGGTAGGGCGGTATGTCATAGTACGAAGGCTAGTGTTAAGGGGAGGAAGTTTTTTCAGACTAGGTGTATTAGTTGGTCATATCGGAATCGTGGATAAGAAGCTCGTACTCATAGGAATAGAATTGATAGTAATGCGGCCTTAGTTATAAGGTTAATTGTTGTTAGTTCTGGAATGTTTGGGAAATGTGAGGCTCCAAGGAATAGTACGGCTGATAGGGTATTTATTAGTAGAATATTGGCGTACTCGGCTAGGAAAAATAGGGCGAAAGGTCCTCCTGCATACTCTACGTTGAAGCCAGAGACTAGTTCTGATTCACCTTCTGTAAGGTCAAATGGTGCTCGGTTTGTTTCAGCTAGTGTTGAGATATATCATATTGCGGCTAAAGGTCAGGCGGGGATTAGTAGTCAGATGCTTTCTTGGGTAATATTAAATGTTTGTAGATTATAGCCTCCTGAGAAGATGATTACTGAGAGGAGAATGAGTCCTAGGCTTACTTCATAGGAAATTGTTTGGGCTACGGCTCGGAGGGCCCCAATTAGTGCATATTTTGAATTTGATGCTCAGCCTGACCCTAAAATTGAGTAGACTGCGAGGCTTGATAGGGCTAGAATAAATAGGATTCCTAGGTTGAGGTCGGTTACTGGGTGTGGTATAGGTATTGGTGCTCATAAAATTATGGCCAGGGTGAGTGCTAGTATTGGGGTTGCTAGGAATAGAAATGGAGATGATGTGGATGGGCGGACTGGTTCTTTAATAAATAGTTTTAGTCCATCAGCGATGGGTTGAAGTAGTCCGTAGGGTCCTACTACGTTAGGTCCTTTTCGTAGCTGCATATATCCTAGTACTTTTCGTTCAAGTAGTGTTAGGAAGGCCACTGCTAGGAGGACGGGTACAATATATGCTAGGGGATTAATTAGGTGGGTTATTAGGGTGTTTAACATGAACTGGGGAGAGGATTTGAACCTCTGGTTAAAAGGGCTTAGGCCTTTCGCAATTTACCATGCTCTGCCACCCCAGTATGTCCTTGTTTTGGCTAGCTGGAGTTTTGGCTCTCCCTTTATTTTATTTATTTGTTTTCATAAATTAGGGGTGGGGCGTACTTTTAGTATGGGCCCCTCTTTTCCGATCCTTTCGTACTAGGAAAAGTAGCGTTACAGATAGAAACTGACCTGGATTGCTCCGGTCTGAACTCAGATCACGTAGGACTTTAATCGTTGAACAAACGAACCCTTAATAGCGGCTGCACCATTAGGATGTCCTGATCCAACATCGAGGTCGTAAACCCCCTCGTCGATATGGACTCTGGGAGAGGATTGCGCTGTTATCCCTAGGGTAACTTGGTTCGTTGATCGGTCTCAGTGACCGGATCATATTTGGTCAGATGTTCTGTGGCTTAGAGATGTCTCTCTTGGTTTTAGGAAAATTATCCCAGTCCACTTGGAGGTTTTGTTTTTCTCCGTGGTCGCCCCAACCGAAGGTAAAATTTCATGTTCCACAAAGTTTTTGCTTTTTATCGAGTTGCTTGACGTGGTTGAGTTTTGTACCTTAAGCTCCAAAGGGTCTTCTCGTCTTGTATTATTATACCCGCTTCTGCACGGGTAGATCAATTTCACTGACTTGAAAGGGGAGACAGTTAAGCCTTCGTTTAGCCATTCATACAGGTCTCTATTTAAAAGACAAGTGATTGCGCTACCTTTGCACGGTCAAAATACCGCGGCCGTTGAACTTGTAGTCACTGGGCAGGTTGGACCTCCTATATGTGATGTTGCAGGAGGCGATGTTTTTGGTAAACAGGCGGGGCTTGTGTTTGCCGAGTTCCTTCCTTTTCTTTTGGTCTTTCCTGTGGGAGCACTCCAGTGTGGGGGTAACGATTATTGGGTTGTGGATTTTTCTTGATTTTTTTGTGGTTCACATTGCTCTCTTGGGTTGAGTTCGTTAGTTGCCAATGGTTGGTCCGATTTGGCTTACACTTGTGCTAGGAGAAGGGCGGGTCTTCTTGTTACTCATTTTAGCATAATTTCTTCCATGTGGGCATGGATTAGCCTAATAGTGTTTAGGGGAGTAAGATTTTTTATCTGAATAATAAACTTTTTTCTGTCTGAGCTTTAACGCTTTCTATTTAGGTGGCTGCTTTTAGGCCCACTAGAACAGTATGTTTTATATATTATGATCTTTATCCTCCTAAATAAGGTTGTGTCCTTTGTTAAAGGGGCTGTACCCCCTTTAACTAACTCTCGTGCTTTTCTCTTAATATTTTAGTGTTGATATTTCTTATTTGAGGTATACGAGGCTGAACTTCTATTCATTTCTTAGGCAACCAGCTATCACCAGGTTCGGTAGGTCTGTCACTTCTACCCGGAGCTCTTCCCACTCTTTTGCCACAGAGACGGGTTGGCCCTAATAGGCTGTCTCGGGGTAGCTCACCTGGTTTCGGGGTTTCAAACTAAAGGTCTCTTTGCTTGTGTTATACTGGCTAAATCATGATGCAAAAGGTACAAGGTTTAGTCTTTGCTTTTTGGTGCTTATATGGGTTATTTCATTTCTCTTTCAGCTTTCCCTTGCGGTACTTTTTCTATTGCTTTGGTTGAACCTTTTCTGTCTCCCATACTCAGGTAAAAGAATGGTTTAGTTTTTGGTGTTTGGCTTATTATATTTTATTTATATTGTTTGGTTATTTTGGTGGGTAAGCTAGCTGTTTGGCTCAGGGCGATCCAATTTTCATGGATGTCTTCTCGGTGTAAGTGAGATGCTTAAATGCTCAGCCACGTCCTGGGTTTAGTCCAAGTGCACCTTCCGGTACACTTACCGTGTTACGACTTGCCTCCCCTTGTCAGTGCTATTTTATTAGGTATTTTTGGTGCGTTTTGACAGGGGAGAGTGACGGGCGGTGTGTGCGCGTCTCAGAGCCGGGTTCAAAGGGACACTCTATTTCCCTTTTACTACTAAATCCTCCTTCAAGCATTATTTCATAGTGCATATTCGTAGTATTCTGTGGCAGAAAATGTAGCCCATTTCTTTCCACTCCATGCGCTACACCTCGACCTGACGTTCTGGGTCGTGCCCATTTTGCTTACTTTTGTTGCCTTCACAGGGTAAGCTGACGACGGCGGTATATAGGCTGGGATGGCTAAGAGTGGTGAGGTTTAACGGGGGTTATCGGTTCTAGAACAGGCTCCTCTAGGGGGTCTGAGACACCGTCAAGTCCTTTGGGTTTTAAGCTAATGCTTGTAGTACCCTGGCGGACATCTAATTGTAGTTGGATGTCTAAGTTTACGGCTGAGCATAGTAGGGTATCTAATCCTAGTTTGTTTCCCAGCTTTCGTGGGGTCAGGTGGGGTTAAAGCTACTTTCGTGTTGGGGTTTCGGACACCTAGAAGCGTATGACGGCCAAAGGGCCATTTGGCTTTATTTGCTATTTATTCTTAACCACCCTTTACGCCGTTGTATTATCAACTAGGGCCTCTCGTCTAACCGCGGTGGCTGGCACGAGTTTTACCGGCCCTCTTAACACTAACTGAGTCAAGTTTTCACTTATGGCTTAATGTTTATCACTGCTGAATTCCCTTGGGGGTGTGGCTAGGCCAGGCGTCTTGGGCTAGTTTTATGTGCCTGATGCCCGCTCCTCTTCCTCGGGCGGAGGATTGAGGGCATACTCACTGGGTTGCGGAGACTTGCATGTGTAAGTTGGGTTAGAGCTGATAATAAGGTCGGGACCATGCCTTTGTGCATGCGGGGTTTTTCAGGGCCCATCTTAGCATCTTCAGTGCTATGCTTTGTATTAAGCTACGCTAGC